TGTATCGATTTCTGGCCATAAGCCGAGGATCGGGGGAAGTGAGACTCTGACAGTTGAATAATTTGTGAAAAATTCTGGAATAATTCTCCCACTGTAATTAGACGCAAAATCTAAAAATCTATAAGGCTCCTTTTCGCCTTTCTTTTTAGAAGAGGTTCTGGGGAATTCCCTATGTTGAAGTTTAAGAAATCAGTTAATTGTGAATCAAAAGAAAACACAAATTTTGATTCATTTTTTTTTCTATTAATCAACATTTGTGATGTGGCCTTTTTTATTCTGGTTCTTTCCTTAGATCCAATCTTTTTTACCTAACTATATATATAAATATATAATATTAATAAATATTCTATGGAATATAAAACGTATTAACGGCAAAGCTAATAACAATTACTAGTCTTAGAATCCAATTGGGCGAAAAAAATTTTCTTGTTATTCAAAATATTTTTTAGATCGATGAACTCGATTGCTGAGTCTAATGAGTTCCTTTTTCATTTAAAAGCGTTTTTTTTATAACATAACTTTTTGTTCTAAAAAAAAAGAACAAACTCGAAATGATTTTTTAATTTTATTCTCGGTATAATCAAAGCGATTAAAAATTACATTTTTAAATTAAATTCTATGGCAGAGTTCTTATTTTTTTAATATTAGATTAGTTTATTCAAGAGTTTTTCAAAAAATTTGTTGATTCAAAATCACGAGCTGTGTAGATGTCACAGATAATAAGTCATTTTTTTTATACCGCCCTTACTTTAAAGTAATGTAATAGTTGATGAATCAAAAACAACTGCTTCTTCTAAAAAAAAATTTTAACTATTAATTTTTGTTTATTTTTCCTCAAACCTTTAAAAATTGAAACTTAGGTAAGTGCTTTATAAACATATGCATAAAAAGAACATATTCCATTTAGCTCCTTCATGCCTACTCTAACTAGTTATTTTGGTTTTTTACTAGCGGCTTTAACTATAACTTCCGTTCTGTTTATAGGTTTGAACAAGATACGACTTATTTGAAATTAATTGAATGAACAACTCAAGAAATCTTTATGTCGAATTCTTTTAGAGGTGGCAATTGACATTTTTTGTTTATTGAGATTCCTAGGCAATTCCAATTAAATTTTAGGGATAGATATTACCTTTCTTTTTTTTGTTTCAAACGAATTGAAATGATTGAAGTTTTTCTATTTGGAATCGTTTTAGGTCTAATTCCTATAACTTTGGCTGGATTATTTGTAACTGCATATTTACAATACAGACGTGGTGATCAGTTGGACTTTTGATTAAATTAATTAATTTTTTTGACCTCCTGTGGAGTGGAGATAAGGGGGTCAGTTTTAGATTCTTTTTTTTTTTCTGTTATTTATTTCAGTCTAATTCGCGAATTAACTTCGACCTAGCAAGAATGGAATCACGCTCTGTAGGATTTGAACCTACGACATCGGGTTTTGGAGACCCGCGTTCTACCGAACTGAACTAAGAGCGCTTTCTTAATCACAATAGATGTGTCGTTTTTTGTAACCCAAAACTCTATCTACAATCCTGTATACATACGATACTGATTAGATCTAGTATCCCTCAAAAAATGAGGGATTCCTTAATATCTAATTTTACCCAATTTCAACAAATTCCTCCTTACTTCATAGAGTCAAAGTAATTTGGTAGGGATGACAGGATTTGAACCCGTGACATTTTGTACCCAAAACAAACGCGCTACCAAGCTGCGCTACATCCCTTTCATTTCAATTCAATTGGTTACAATAGTCTAATTGTAAAGAATCCTTGTCTTGTTTTCCATATCCTTAATTTACCATAAAATGACATTGTTTATCTTGCCATGCCATTTCTTCTTTTTGTTCTCATATCATATAAAAGCTTTTATATTATATATTATATGCTTTTCCTTTACAAACCCAAGTAATCCTTGACTATCTATATATACATCTGTTCATAGATTAGATATGTATTACCTTTATTTTATACATTAAATAAATTAAGAAGGAGAGTTTTCCATGCGAGATCTAAAAACATATCTTTCCGTAGCACCGGTACTAAGTACTCTATGGTTTGGGTCTTTAGCCGGTCTATTAATAGAAATCAATCGTTTTTTCCCAGATGCGTTGACATTCCCGTTTTTTCATTCTAGTTATTAACACGGTAAGGGTTTAATGAGGATTAGAGATAGAATAGATTTTCTGTGACTAATACCCCCTTTTTTCATTCGAGTCTGAACTCAAGTTTTGATGACGTTAAATCTACCTTTTTTAATTAATTGCCCTTTTAAAAAATAGGGCAATTAATTAAAGAAGAAATTAAAGAAGAAAAGGTAGAGAACGGAAAAAAAAAAGTGGATTTAGCATAAGAGTATTATACAAGATACTTAAAAAAAAGAATGTGAGTAGACGTTTAGTTAGAAACTTTTTGAATTTGATTACGTACTATAATCTATAATTGTTAATTTTTAAACTATTACTATATATTACTCTATTGATTGCAACGAATTCTTTTTTTTTTGTCGAAAAAAATAGAAAAATTTTTTGAATAAAAAAAAAAAAAAAAGGAGGGTCATGGCTAAGGGGAAAGATGTCCGAGTTAAAGTTATTTTAGAATGTAATAGTTGTGTTCGAAAGAGTGTTAATAAGGAATCAAGAGGCGTTTCCAGATATATTACTCAAAAGAATCGACACAATACACCAAGTCGGTTAGAATTACGAAAATTCTGTTCCTATTGTTACAAACATACCATTCATGGAGAGATAAAGAAATAAAAACGTCTGGCTATCATCCTTTCAATGAAAGGGACAAGACAAAAAGATTTTCATTATAATTATATATTATTTACTATTTTTTTCTATTTTCTATTTATATATAAATATTATAAAAAATAAATAAAAAAAAGAAAAATAAACAAACCAAATCCTATTTCGGCTGGACCTAAAAAAATTATAATTAAGAAGTAGGATTTTCGGTACATAACTTAAACAAACTATGGATAAATCCAAGCGACCTTTTATTAAATCCAAGCGATCTTTTCGGAGGCGTTTGCCCCCGATCCAACCGGGGGATCGAATTGATTATAGAAACATGAGTTTAATTAGTCGATTTATTAGTGAACAAGGAAAAATTTTATCTAGGCGGGTAAATAGATTAACCTTGAAACAACAACGATTAATTACTATTGCTATAAAACAAGCTCGTATTTTATCGTTATTACCCTTTCTTAATAATGAGAAACAATTTGAAAGAACCGAGTCAACTAATAGAACTTATAGTTTGAGAACCAAAAATAAATAAAAAATGTGCTTTTTATTTATTTAATTTAAATTTATAATTATAATAATGTAATTGAATCAAAAAAGGAATCTGAACTCAAACATGGATTGAGTCTTGGTTCTAAAAAACCCCGAAATTCCCGATTTTTTTTTGTATCATAATCATAATGTAAGATAAAAAATTGGGAAAAATCGTTTTTATTTTGAATGTTTTTGTTTCTTTTTATCTATATTTAGTGTATTTTATCAGACTTATTTCGATTCTATACTCCCGGAGAATAAACTCCGGGGAATTTCATTTAAACCATTTCGGGGCATTCTTTCCAATCTTCTTTTTGTATGATCTCATTTGAAATGATATAAAGACAGTTCCTATTTAATATAGCTATTTGTGCAAGTACTTTACGATTAAGAAGCAACTGTCTCTTATATAGATCGTGCATAAATATACTATAATTATAGCACACCCCCCTTTCGCGAATTACTGCGTTTATCCGAGTGATCCATAAACGACGAAAATCTCTCTTTTGCCTATCTCTATCCCTATGAGCCGAAACTAAAGCTTTTATTTTCTGTTGAGCAATGATTCGAGTAAGTCTTGAATGAGCCCCTCGAAAGGTTGATGCAAATAAACGAATTTTTGTTCTACGTCTGCGAGCTATATATCCTCGTTTAACTCTAGTCATTGAATAAATGAAACTTTGATGAATAACAAATTGATTTTCTTTCATTGAGTTATTCTTTTCTATCCTCCTGGTCTATTAATAACAAAACGGATTTTTCCAATGTATAAAAAAAATCCCAATGGCTTTTGCTGCTATAACCTTCCCGACCACTATTTTTAGTTTTTTTTTCAACATTGCGTCTTGAAACAAGACAAAAAAACTAATAAATTTTATTAAAATTTTTTAATTAATAAATGGAAATTTAAAATTCTATTTTCATATAGAAAAAAAAAGAAATAGTGGGGTTCCTTCGTTTCTATGGTTCCTTCTTAAACAGTGAGGTCCTCTCTATACACCGGAGCCCCTTATTTCATTTCTGTATATTGATAACTTGTACAGTTCAAACTTTTTTTGGCTCTACCCATGAATTATCCAGTAAAAAATCTTTCACAATTAGATCCACCTATATAGTAACGGTATTTTATTTTGAAGGTTAGCTGGATAGCTGACCCTGTTAGTCCGTTCTTGCAAATTAAAGGGAGTATAAATTTTTTCTCTTAAAAAAGGATTTCCCGCTAAATGGATAACGTTAACGCTACCAATGGGAAATTTTTTTTTAGATTTACACTAAAAAAAACCATAAATTAGATGAATAGAGCTTTTTTTTAGAGAGTCACTTGAATTTTTCATTTTTATCCTATTCACCCGTATGGATCATTGATACCGGAAAAATTTTTTATTTTCTTTGTATTTGCTTTTGTTCCAGCTCATAATCTGAACGAGTCACACATACACCCTAGTACATGTTCCTCGGCGCTGAGGACATCCCCGAAGAGCGGGGGATTTCGTGACATTTCTGATTGGTTTTCTTGTGTTTCTAATAAGTTGTTTAATAGTTGGCATGCTGAATTATATACAAAATGAGCAGGTTTAGATCAATCCTAACCAAATGCTTTTCTAGTTAATAGAATCTTAAGATAAATCCAGTGACAAGATAAAATGGAAAACAAAAATGTTTAACTTTTTTCTTTTTTTTATTCGACCGCTACAAGATCAACAATGCCATGAGCTTGGGCTTCTGTTGCTGACATAAAAACATCCCTTTCCATATCTTCGGATACAACCCATAAGGGTTTGCCCGTTCTTTGTACATAAACCCTTGTGAGGGTTTCGCGCAATTTCAATAGTTCTTCCGCTTCCAAGATAAATTCTCCCGTTTGAGCCTCGTAAAAAGAGCTAGCAGGTTGATGAATCATTACCCTGATGATATACCTTAAGGGGGGTTTTTCTTTCGCGCCCGAGGGGGTTAATAGAAAAAATACAGAATAAAATTAAAATATATAGATAGAATTGAACAACCGTACGTGCATTTTTTTAGCATTGCATACGGCTTTACAATGGAATTTACTTTTGTCCATGAAAGAAAGAAAAAAAGAGGATCGATCAGATCCCGTTCAGTAAATGATCCAATTACCACCCTTCTTTTCGGAGGAGTTTAGAAATACTATGATGGCTCCGTTGCTTTATATTTATTTCGTCTATAAGTCAGCAATCCCAAAGTTTCTTTTTGATTCGAAAAATAAGGAAAAAAGTCTTTTTTTGTACTCTTTCAAACAGAAATTTTTTTTTGGTATGAAAAAGGTTTGTGACGCTGAAACGGACTCCCAAAAAAAAATTGGGAATATTATTCATCTCATACTACCCTTTCGATACAAAATCGAATGTTTTGAAAATAAAAAATAGAAAAAATTTTATCATATCGAATTCAAAGTGCCATGCTATTATTACTTCATTTTTAATATGGTGAAGGCATCGTATTTGTTTTTCTCTCAAAAAAAAACTCATTGGCGCCAAGCGTGAGGGAATGCTAAACGTTTGGTAATTTCTCCTCCGACCAGGATAAAAGATCCCATTGAAGCAGCTAACCCCATACATATTGTATGTACATCTGGTCGCACAAATTGCATAGTATCATAAATAGCTACTCCAGGTATTACCCAGCCGCCAGGAGAATTTATAAATAAATACAAATCTTTGGTATCATCCTCGATACTGAGATATACCATAAGACCAATAAGTTGATTCGAGATCTCGCTATCGACCTCTTGGCCTAAAAAAAGTAATCTTTCTCGATAAAGTCGATTGATTAGGATAAAATGGCATCCCTTAGAAACCGTACATGCACCTTTTTATGCAAACGGTTCAAAAAAAAATTGTGAAAAAATCAATGTATAGATTCGATTCTTTTTTTATTTTTTTTTTAGGTTTTCACAATTTTAATGTTAAAAAAAAAAAAAAGATTATATTATAATTTATAATTATTTTCTCTTCTATTTTTCAAGAAATTTTATTTTTTGCCCCTTTTCCCAATTACTCATAATTTATCCATAATATATTCTAATTAAAAATTTAGACTAAAAAAAATAAAATTTACTAAACTTATTGAACTTCCTTTTCATTGATGTATCAGTTCATCGAGATCCAAATCACGATGTCATTTTCTTGTTCTTGAATGGGCCTTTTGAATTCTTTTAGGTTTATGCTCTACTCCGGGTAAAGATCTGCCCGATTTTTATTTGCACATATAGGACAAATTTTTCTAATACCACATATTTTTTTTATCTTTTCTTTCGTCAAATTAAAAATTCAACATATTTTTTACTTTATTCGTAAGATTAAAATACCGTTTGTTTATTCTATAATTGTTTATTTTGATTTTAAATCAAAACAGAAAGTTAAAGTAAATATATATAATACCAGTAATTTGCAATATATTCCCAAAATGTAATTGGGTTTTTGATAAACGGAGCCCTGGTACTTCATTTTTTTGGTCCCACCGAGCCAACCATAAAAAATAAATTATTCTAAATTGATAATGTTAATCTGAATCCCCCTAAAACTCATAAAAGGATCTAATTGCCTTTCACGCTCCAAATTTATTATGATTCAATCAATCTTTCTTGGGCGAAAGGGGGGATATCTCAATCGGGAGAGAGAACGGGAAAATCCCATACGACCTAATATATCTGACAAGTCGCACTATACGTCAACCCAAGATGCATCTTCCTCTCCAGGACTTCGAAAGGGAACTTTTGGAACACCAATAGGCATTAAATCCAAGAAAAAATTAAGTACTATGGTTCACTTTGATGTGGAAACGTAATAATAGAGTTATTGTCTTCATAATACCAAAATATCATATGTTATGCATAGATTATAAAAGTTTAGTTTAAAATGAAGATAGAATAAAATAAATAAAGGAAATTTCTTAGGAATATTACTTTCCAATAATCACCAAGTAGCAAAGTTTTTACTGATACAAGATGGTATTAACTTCCCATTGCGTATTGATACTTATCGGATATAGAATAGATTTGTTTCTCTTTGTTCCTAACAAACATAATTGTTCTATATATTACCAATCGAATAGAATAAAAATTAACCCTTGTTCCGAGATAATCCAGTGAACAAAAAGAAGTTCATTGGATAATCATAGTCTTTTCTAATGCAATAAAGTTACATAGTGTCATTTTTCTTTGATAAAGGGGGATTTCTATGGGTTTGCCTTGGTATCGTGTTCATACTGTCGTATTGAATGATCCCGGCCGTTTGATTTCTGTCCATATAATGCATACAGCGCTAGTTGCCGGTTGGGCTGGTTCGATGGCTCTATATGAATTAGCTGTTTTTGATCCCTCTGATCCCGTTCTTGATCCAATGTGGAGACAGGGTATGTTCGTTATACCCTTCATGACTCGTTTAGGAATAACCAATTCATGGGGCGGTTGGAGTATTGCAGGGGGGACTATAACCGATCCGGGTATTTGGAGTTACGAAGGTGTGGCTGGAGCACATATTGTGTTTTCTGGTTTGTGCTTTTTAGCAGCTATTTGGCATTGGGTGTATTGGGATTTAGAAATCTTTTCTGATGAACGTACAGGAAAACCTTCGTTGGATTTGCCTAAGATTTTTGGAATTCATTTATTTCTTTCCGGGGTGGCTTGTTTTGGTTTTGGCGCATTTCATGTAACAGGCTTGTATGGTCCCGGAATCTGGGTATCCGACCCTTATGGACTAACTGGAAAAGTACAACCTATAAGTCCAGCATGGGGTGTGGAAGGTTTTGATCCTTTTGTTCCAGGAGGAATCGCCTCTCATCATATTGCAGCAGGTACATTAGGCATATTAGCAGGTCTATTCCACCTTAGTGTCCGTCCGCCTCAACGTCTATACAAAGGATTACGTATGGGCAATATTGAAACCGTTCTTTCGAGTAGTATCGCTGCTGTCTTTTTTGCAGCTTTTGTTGTTGCCGGAACTATGTGGTATGGTTCAGCAACTACTCCGATCGAATTATTTGGCCCCACTCGTTATCAATGGGATCAGGGATACTTTCAGCAAGAAATATACCGAAGAGTAAGTGCTGGGCTAGCCGAAAATCAAAGTTTAGCCGAAGCTTGGTCTAAAATTCCCGAGAAATTAGCTTTTTATGATTACATCGGCAATAATCCGGCTAAAGGAGGATTATTTAGAGCGGGCTCAATGGACAACGGCGATGGAATAGCTGTTGGATGGTTAGGACACCCCATTTTTAGAGAGAAAGGCGGACGTGAACTTTTTGTACGCCGTATGCCTACCTTTTTTGAAACCTTTCCTGTCGTTTTGATAGATGGGGATGGAATTGTTAGAGCTGACGTTCCTTTTAGAAGAGCAGAATCTAAGTATAGCGTTGAACAAGTAGGTGTAACTGTTGAGTTCTATGGCGGTGAACTTAACGGAGTCAGTTATAGCGATCCTGCTACTGTAAAAAAATATGCTAGACGTGCTCAATTGGGTGAAATTTTTGAATTGGACCGTGCTACTTTGAAATCTGATGGTGTTTTTCGTAGTAGTCCAAGGGGTTGGTTTGCTTTTGGACATGCTTCCTTTGCCCTACTCTTCTTCTTTGGACACATTTGGCATGGGGCTAGAACCTTGTTCAGAGATGTTTTTGCGGGTATTGACCCCGATTTAGATGCTCAGGTAGAATTTGGAGCATTCCAAAAACTTGGGGATCCAACTACAAGAAGACAAGGAGTCTAATACAAAATTGTTTCCTATATTTTTGTTGTGATTTGACATAGGATACGAATCACCGTCTTTTTTTTTCTTTTTATCATTATCGGGAAAATAATCTCGAGTAAACAGGTATGGAAGCTATAATTGTAAACCACAATAAAATCTATGGAAGCATTGGTTTATACATTTTTATTAGTCTCGACCCTAGGGATAATTTTTTTCGCTATCTTTTTTCGGGAACCCCCGAAAGTTCCAACTAAAAAGGTGAAATGATTTTTCATTATCTCAATTGAAGTGATGCGCCTTCTGATATTTGAATGATATCAAATGATATCAGAAGGTGCATCACGTCAACTAGTCCCCGTGTTCCTCGAAGGGATCTCTTAATTGTTGAGAGGGTTGCCCGAAAGCGGTATATAAGGCATACCCAGTAAAACTAACAAGTAACCCAGATATAAAGATGGCGACTAGGGTTGCTGTTTCCATTATTATATAATTTCAAGACCCCAATGGATCTATGATAAAATCATTTATTTACAATGGAATGGTATACAAAGTCAACAGATCTCAATAACAAAATATAGGGTTTATGGCTACACAAACCGTTGAGGGTAGTTCTAGATCTCGTCCAAAACCAACTACCGTAGGGGTTTTATTGAAACCGTTGAATTCGGAATATGGTAAGGTAGCTCCTGGATGGGGAACTACTCCTTTAATGGGAGTTGCAATGGCTTTATTTGCAATATTCTTATGTATTATTTTGGAAATTTATAATTCTTCTGTTTTATTGGATGGAATTTCAATGAATTAAATCTCCAAGATAAAGGGAATTCAAAAGAACCAAGAAGTTCTATCCTTTCAATACAAAATGCATTTTTAGGGCTACGCTTTCTTTTTTTAACGCCTTTTTTTGGTAGTTCGATCGCGGAATTTCTTTCTTTCTGTATTTCCGGAATATGAGTGTGTGACTTGTTATAATTGATCCTATTGAGAGTACAGAGAACGAGTCTGTCATCTTATCCGGATAGAGATGGGTCTACTTCGTCGGATATTTTTTTTGTATCTGGAACACGGAATATCTAAAATGGATGAAGAAATATTTTAACTATGATTCATATTTATTTAATATTCAGACCTCGCGATCGGATTCAATCAAATTTTTCTTTTGAAAAAAAGAATTAGACATTATAAAGCGAAAGATTTTTCTTCTTTCAAACTCTTTAATGCTTATGTTCTTTAATAAACAGACAAATTTTTTGGTATTTTTTTTCAGTATACCTCTGCTATTGGTTGAATAAGTGATGATCCAACGGTTCTTACTCAAGGAATCCTTGGGCTTAGCTTTTAGGTTTTACTGAGTCATCGTGGTTTATAGTATGAATCTAGGGTTTCAATCAATTCATAGAGTCTTAACAAGATAAATTCCTATAACTGATAAAAAAAGCCCCGGTCTAAAAAAATAAAAAATAAAAGACAAAGAATAAAATAGGAAAAGAGAATATTCAAGAGGCCCGCAATAACAATTAACAGAAAAATAGATGAGCCGACTTGATATATTGGCATTATCACCGCAAATAAAAAAATTTACTTTCGTATTTTTATTCCTTCGCACCTGCCGAAAAGAAAAAAAAGAGATTAAGAGGCTTTAACCTTTATTTAGGTGTGTTTGCTTGAGCCGTACGAGATAAAATTCTCATATACGGTTCTTAGAGGGGGGGCTTTTAGCATTTTACCTATCTCAATAAAGTATATGATTGGTTCGAAGAACGTCTCGAGATTCAGGCGATTGCAGATGATATAACTAGTAAATATGTTCCTCCTCATGTCAACATTTTTTATTGTCTAGGAGGAATTACGCTTACTTGTTTTTTAGTACAAGTAGCTACCGGTTTTGCTATGACTTTTTACTATCGTCCAACCGTTACCGAGGCTTTTGCTTCTGTTCAATATATAATGACGGAAGCTAACTTTGGTTGGTTAATACGATCAGTTCATCGTTGGTCGGCAAGTATGATGGTTCTAATGATGATCCTGCATGTATTTCGTGTATATCTTACCGGTGGGTTTAAAAAACCCCGCGAATTGACTTGGGTTACGGGCGTCGTTCTGGCTGTATTGACCGCATCTTTTGGTGTAACTGGTTATTCCTTACCTCGGGATCAAATTGGTTATTGGGCAGTCAAAATTGTAACAGGTGTGCCTGACGCTATTCCTGTAGTAGGATCGCCTTTGGTAGAGTTATTGCGTGGCAGTGCTAGTGTGGGACAATCCACTTTGACTCGTTTTTATAGTTTACATACTTTTGTATTGCCTCTTCTTACTGCCGTATTTATGTTAATGCATTTTTTAATGATACGTAAACAAGGTATTTCTGGTCCCTTATAGAATAAAATTAAAGGGTATATCATAGATATTTGTAATCTCTCATTTTGTGTTTGGGGGAAGAACAATAGTATTTCATTGCTACATGTATGGATTATAAAAAAAAAAATCCATGTATTTGGACATTTTCCTTCAACTCTATAATATTGATATTATATTTAGTTATTTAACATAACATCACTAGTTGAAGGCAATTCTCCGAAAAAAAAAGGATTATGGGAGTGTGTGACTTGAACTATTGATTAGGCTGTGCAGGTATATGCTCCTTAACCCTGCCACATTGAAATTCATAATCCAACGTGTCTTTTGTCCAACCGCCGTATAAGTAAGTCCTATACAGAGGATAGGCTGGTTCGTGTAAAGAAATTTTATTCTATGATCAACCCTGAATCATGTCATGCATGAAGGGGCTCCGTAAGATCCAGTTGAATGTGTGATATTCGAAAAAAAAAATTATATTTTTTTCCTATTATAAAAATATTATTATTATATATAATAATAATTAATGAATTATTATTTTCAAATTGTTTGAATAGTATTGAAATGCATCCATTTCCTCTGCATTGACCTGATCTATGATACTATCGGAGTGAAACAAGGGATCTAAAGAACAGATAGAGGCTAGGCTATATTAGTAACAAGTAAACCCTTTATTTAAAATATATATTAAAATTGAATCGACAAAAAAAATCTCCAAAAATGTTGGAGAAAAAAAACCAGCCACAAGGTATGAGACGACCCAGAAAGCATTTGATCATGATCAACCTTGTAAGCCTACTTGGGTGTTGAGCTTTTTTTTGTAAGAACAAGAACGCAAATCCTTCCCGAATAACCATTCATATTGATAAGATATATATTCTAGATACGTTCGGTTCTTTTGATTCTTGCTCGAGCCGGATGATGAAAAATCAGCGTGTCCGGCTCTTTCGGGGGATGAATTTAATCTAATATTAAATATCTATTCACCTATCCTAATAACAAAAAAACCTGACTTGAATGATCCTGTATTAAGGGCTAAATTAGCAAAAGGGATGGGACATAATTATTATGGGGAGCCCGCATGGCCTAATGATCTTTTATATATTTTTCCCGTCGTAATTCTCGGTACCATTGCATGTAACGTAGGCTTAGCGGTTTTAGAACCATCAATGATTGGTGAGCCGGCAGATCCGTTTGCAACTCCTTTGGAAATATTACCAGAATGGTATTTTTTTCCAGTATTTCAAATACTTCGTACAGTACCTAATAAGTTATTAGGCGTTCTTTTAATGGTTTCAGTACCTGCGGGATTATTAACAGTTCCTTTTTTAGAGAATGTTAATAAATTCCAAAATCCATTTCGTCGTCCAGTAGCTACAACCGTCTTTTTGGTTGGTACCACAGTGGCCCTTTGGTTAGGTATTGGAGCAACATTACCTATTGATAAATCTCTAACTTTAGGTCTTTTTTAAATTGATTCCATTGTGAAATAGCACAACATGTGTATCTAGGGAAAAGTCACTTCAAGGTGACTTTTCCCTAGATACATTTATCTATTCAAATTAATTCTTGATTTAGTCTGTAAAATTCAATCCATTTTTGTTAAATGTAACTCAATTCCCAATTGTTTTTCTAGAGTGTCAAAAATTTTTTTTACGTCTTCTATATCAAAATGTTCAATTTTAATAAGATCTTCTTGACTCAAAAGGTTCGCTAATGTATGTATATTGGACTTTTTGAGGCAATTATAGATCCTAGGTGGCAATTCTAATTGGTCAATAAAAATAGATTTCAATGCCATTTTTTTTTTTTTTTTTCTGAGTTGATCCAATCTATCGTGAAAGGTAAAAAGTGGTAATGAAACTTTATATTGATTGTCCTCTAAATGTAAGTTTTCTTCTTCCGCATGGAGAAAAGGAATAAATAAATCAATTAAATTTCGAGAGGCTTCAAAAAGTGCTTCTTTCGGAGTTAAACTACCATTTGTCCATATTTCGAGAAAAAGTATTTCTTGTTTTTCATTCCCATTTCCATAAGAATGAATACTATGATTCACGTTTCGAACAGGCATGAATAGAGCATCTATAGGATAACTTCCGCCTTCAAAGTTATTGGGCGGTGTTATATGATATCCGCGATTTCGCTCGAGTTGTAATCCAATACACAAAAAAATGGGTTCCGTTAAGCTAGCTATATGTTGTGTATTGTCAACTATTTCTACATAAGATGGCAAAATGAGATCTTGGGCAGTTATGCATCGGGGGCCCCTAACACAAATAGACGCTTCACAAGTTCCATATAGATTACTTCTAAATATGATTTCTTTCAAATTCATTAAAATTTCATGGACTGATTCTTGAATCCCTACGATGGTAGAGTATTCATGTGGTATTTTATCTGATTTTGCACGTGTAATACATGTTCCTTCCATTTCTCCAAGTAAAGCTCTTCGCATTGCAATGCCTATTGTGTCAGCTTGACCTTTCATAAGTGGAGAAAGAATAAAGCGCCCATAATAAAGACATTGACTATCTGTTCTTGATTCAATACACTTCCACTGCAGTGTCCGAGTAGATACCCGGATTTTCTCTCGAACCATAGTAATATTAATATATTATAAATATCTTTGAATCGTTTATTTCTCTTGAAATCTCTTCAATGCTTTTTTTTACACACGCCTTTTTTTAGGAGGCCTACAGCCATTATGTGGCATAGGGGTTACGTCTCGTACGAAACTTAAAAGTATACCGCTTCTACGAATAGCGCGTAATGCTGCATCTCGTCCGAGACCAGGACCTTTTATCACGACTTCTGCTCGTTGCATGCCCTGCTCCACTACTGTACGAATAGCATTTCCTGCTGCGGTTTGAGCCGCAAATGGTGTCCCTCTTTTTGTACCTCGGAATCCACAAGTACCGGCAGAAGCCCAAGAAACAACCCGACCTCGTACATCTGTAACAGTCACAATGGTATTGTTGAAACTTGCTTGAACATGGATAATGCCTTTTGGGATTTTACGTGCACTTTTACGCGAACTAATACGTCCATTTTTACGTGAACCTTTTTTTGGTATAGGTTTTGCCATATTTTATCATTCATAATTTCATAAATATGAGTCAGAGATATATGGATATATCCATTTCATGTCAAAACAAATTCTTCATTTTTTTTTTTTACATTCCATTACTCAAGAGAGTCCTCTTTTAGTATTTTGAGTTTATAGTAGAATAGTTATCCTTGTCGTTGTTTATGTTTTGGGTTAGAACAAATTACTATAATTCGTCCCCGCCTGCGGATCAGACGACATTTTTCACAAATTTTACGAACAGAAGCCCTTATTTTCATATTTGTCATTCCTTAATTTAAATTCTGACTCTAGTTTTTGGAAGAAAATAAGTTTCTTTATATTTGAAATTTTGAATTGTATTCTCGCGAACAAGGGGTGTTAGAGTTACAAAACCTTTTAATCATTTGAATCCTTAGTGCAGAGTCTATAAATTGTATCTATGACCTCTGGTTCAATCATTCTGATAGAATCTGTATAGAACTCCGTCGTATCCTTTATGAAATATAATCTAGAATCCGATCTTCATTATCTAAACGAACCCAGAACATACCGCTAGGGAGTGATTCAGTAATCAAATTGTTATGAATCTTTTTTTTTCTTTCATTCTAGGCAATTTTTGATCTAATTCAGATATTCGATGTTAGAGGAATTACCATATATAACATAAAATTTCTCCGCCAATTCCTTCTCGTCGAGCCTCCCGATCTGTCATTATACCGCGAGAGGTAGAAAGAATTACAATCCCCATTCCTCCTAAAATTCTAGGAATTCCCTGATAGTTCGAATAGATTCGTAAACCAGGTCGACTGACTCTTTTTAAATATAAAGTATTTCTATATGGTACTTTCCTATTTCTTCTATGTCGCAGAGTTAAAACAAAAAAAAAATTCTTTCCTTCTTGATGTTTTCTCACGTTTTCAATAAAGCCTTCTCGTAAAAGTATTTTAACAATGTTTTCGGTGATGTTAGTCGATGCTATTCGAACCGTACCTTTTCTATTCATGTCAGCATTTCGTATAGAGGTTATTATATCAGCAATAGTGTCCCTACCCATGGTGAACTAAAATCAGCGGTGTCTCCAAATTTTTTGATAATCAACATGCTTTTTTCTTAGTTTTTTTTTTCTTTTTTTAAAAGTATATACGTGATATACAGTCTACTATCTCATTCAAATATCCTATTTCTGAGGCTTATAATACCTCAGGAGCTAATGAAACTATTTTAGTAAAGTTTTGTCTCAATTCCCGGGCAATCGCACCAAAAACTCGAGTTCCTTTTGGATTTCCTTCGTGATCAACGATAACCGCAGCGTTGTCATCATATCTTATTATAATACCGTTGTCACGTTTGAGTTCTTTACAGGTACGTACAATTACAGCTCTTATTACTTCTGATCTTTCTAAGGGCGAATTTGGTATTGCTTCTTTGATCACAGCAACAATAACATCGCCAATACGAGCATATCGACGATTGCTAGCTCCTATGATTCGAATACACATCAATTTTTTAGCTCCGCTGTTGTCTGCTACAGTCAAATAGGTCTGAGGTTGAATCATATTTTTTATCTGTTCTTTCAATGCAAAAATAAATGCAAAGGACTAAAAAGAAATATTGTTTGTCAAAAAAAAGATCTATTTCCTTTGGTTCTACGTTTCTATCCTGAAATAATGAATTGAGTTCGTATAGGCATTTTAGATGCTGCTATTGAGATAGCCCTTCGGGCTATATTTTCTGCTACCCCATTTATTTCAAAAAGTATTCGACCTGGTTTGACAACAGCTACCCAATATTCAGGAGATCCTTTACCCGAACCCATACGTGTTTCCGCAGGTCTTACTGTAACGGGTTTGTCTGGAAAAATGCGTACCCATATTTTTCCGCCGCGACGTGCATTTCGTGTCATTGCTCGGCGTCCCGCTTCTATTTGTCTAGAGGTGATCCAAGAGGGTTCAAGTGCCTGAAGAGCATATCTTCCAAAACAAATATGATTTCCTCGATAAGATATTCCCTTCAGTCTTCCTCTATGTTGTTTACGGAATCTGGTTCTTTTTGGGTTATAGTTGATGGTTATTTACGTAATTCCATCTCTACTACAGAACTGGACATGAGAGTTTCTTCTCATCCGGCTCCTCGCAAATGAAAAAATTTAAATTCAGAAGAGATATAATTAAGATATACACGGAATAATCTACTGAATAAAGAAATTCTTATAGATTCTTTTAATTTATTAAATTAGATTAGATATTTTATATATCTAATATAAATGATAAAAAAAATTTTTCGCGGGCGAATGTTTACTCTTTCAATCTCTATTTCAATTGTAGATTTAGTTTATTTTATTTTTTTTTTCAGACTTTATGAATTGATTTCGGGTTCATTCCGCCATCCTTCCCACTGAATCATCAGGATTCTTTTTCAACTGAATCTTTTGTATTCACGGGTTCCATCGTTCCCACCGCTTCTTGATTTAATTAATAGTTAGACCTGAATTCGACAACAGAGCTCGTAATGAAATTAGTTATTGAGCCAACCCCCTTAGTCTTTATTGGCTTGAAGCTCATACGCTTTTTTCACAGATTCATCTCATATAATTATCCGAGAATCTTTAAATCTTTATTAAATATTTATTAATGCTTTATTACATTGTTGTCGTTTATGAAATGTTTCAAAGACCATATATATATATTATATTGAAATCATATATCTTTTATATTATATTCATTTTTTTCTTTCTCTCACCTTTCCTTTTATCCGTATCTTTTTTATTTTGTTTATTTTCATTTTGTTTTACTTAAAAATTAATTCGATTTTTTTAGTTAGCATAAAAAAAATTCAGTTGCTGCAATGATAGGACTAAAAAAGCATATCTTGACTGTTTCTTTGGATTTGGATAATGTGATGCGATGAGTTGGTTATTAGTTCTATAGTTATTAGTTCATACTTCATATTATGGGTTCTTACCGTTTTAGACGTAATTATAGCAAAAACCAACGAGTCACACACTAAGCATAGCAATTCTAAAAAAAAAAAAATGAATAAAATTTTTATTTAAACTTGTGGAATTTTAAATTAGAATTTGATGTA